TATTCTCTGTTTCGCCCAATCCAATAGATATATATTCAATTCAATATTGTATTGATTGAACCATCAAAAATTCGGAGCGTGAAGCACAATTAGATCAATTCCTATTGGGGATCAATATTATCAATTATTCTAATTGATGGTTTACTTGGACTGATAAAATTAAAGTATACAGGCTCCGCTCATAGAATACCAAATTGGGAATGGTAAGAGTAAAGTACTAGAATGGGAGTGTAAGTGTAGTAATATAAATATTGATGTAAATGTAGTAATATTAAATTTAAATATAAAAATATAATATAAATATAATAAAATATAATATAATTATTTAATTTAATTATTATATATTATAATTATATATTATTATATATTATTTATAATTATATATATAATACTAAAAAAAATATATATATATATATATATATATATATATATATATAATACTATACGATCTATACATACTATACGATCTATACGATACGATTACACGATATAATTACCGCTTGTATCATAGGCTATTCTTACCCTTACTATAGAGATAATCTCAAAAGGTAGAATCTCACACTGTCTACCAAGTACTATGATGAATACATGGAATCGTTTGGGGAAAGGCATGAAACGAATTGCAAAAAAAAATAAGCAGTACTGAAATCATTTGCCCTATATGCGCAAATATAATTCGGGCAAATCTTCCCCCGGAGTAGAACAAGAACCTAAAATAATTGAAAGGACCCATTCAGGAACAAGAAAATTACATCGTGATTTGAATTTCGATGAAACAATACATCAATGAGAAGTTAATTCAATAAGTTACGAAAATTCTTTTTTTTTTTCTTTTTTTTTTACTTTTTATACATTATAGAATATAGGGAACGGGAAGGAGGCCAAAACTCATGTTAAAAAAAATGGAAGAAAAGCAAAACGCTTCATTAGAAAAACAGTTAGAAAAAAAAAAAGAAATAAGACTGGAATCGACACATTGATTTTTTTCTCTTTTGACCCGTATGCATCCAAAGGTGCACGTACGGTTCCACAGGGATACAATTTTGCCCTAATCAACCGACTTCATCGAGAAAGACTACTTAGGCCAAGAGGTTGATAGCGAGATCTCGAATCAACTTGTTGGTCTCATGGTATATCTCAGCATAGAAGATGCTACTAGGGATCTTTATTTGTTTATAAACTCTCCAGGCGGATGGGTAATACCAGGAATAGCTATTTATGACACTATGCAATTTGTGTTACCCGATGTACATACAATATGCATGGGATTAGCAGCTTCAATGGGATCTTTCATTTTGGTCGGAGGAGAAATTACCAAACGTCTAGCATTCCCTCACGCTTGGCGCCAATGAGTTTTTTTAGAAAAAAAAAAGAAGACTATGCCTTCGCCCTATCGAATATGAATCAAATCAAAATAAAAAAAAAAATAATAATAAAAAAAAAAAAAAGAATAAGTAATAATAGCATGGCACTTCGAGTTCGATATGAGCAAACCATTATTGTTTTTTCCTAACATGATATTTTGTATTGAGATAATAGTATGAAAAAGAAGGGTTATTACCAATTTGATCTTGATCCTATGTGTCAAGAGTTAATTTCAGCGTCACAAACCATTTTTCTTCCACACCAGAAGTCTCTTTCTTATCTTTATGTTATCAGAGAAAGAGTAAAAAAAATGGAAAAAATTATTTTATCCTTCTTGGATCGTATCAAAAAGAAACTTTGGGATTGCTAAACCACAGACAAGATAAATAGATAAATTATATATATAAAATAAAGTAATATATAAAATAAAGTAAAATAAAGCAACAGAACCATCATAGTATTTCTTTTTTACTACTATGAAAGGAAGGGTGGTAAATGGATCATCTAAACATTTGGATCGTATGAGTTATATTTCTTCTTTTTGATAGAAGAAATTCTATTGAAAAAGGAAAGGAAGAAAAAATAAATTCCATTGCAGAGCCGTATGCAATGTACAAAAGATGCCCGTACGGTTGTTTAATTTCTTCTTGTTATTTTGATTCCCCCTTACTTTAATCAAATCGTGCGAGATACGCATAGAAGAACCGTTCATGATGTTATATCAATATCATCAGGGTTATGATTCACCAACCTGCTAGTTCTTTTTATGAGGCACAAGCAGGGGAATTTATCCTAGAAGCAGAGGAACTGTTGAAGCTTCGCGAAACCCTCACAAAAGTTTATGTACAAAGAACGGGCAACCCTTTATGGGTTATATCCGAAGACATGGAAAGGGATGTTTTTATGTCAGCAACAGAAGCCCAAGCTCATGGCATCGTTGATCTTGTAGCGGTCGAAAATGAGAATACTGGGGATTTTATATAAATATAGAATTCCATTTCAAAATTATAATTTTCTGTGATTTTGATAGTGAATAGAAATCTTTCATAATCATCAACCATCAGGTTAAGATCGATCTAAGCCAACCCACTCTATTCTATCTAGAATGAGATTATATAGACACGACATGCCAACCATTAAACAACTTATTAGAAACGCAAGACAGCCAATAAGAAATGTCACGAAATCCCCCGCTCTTCGAGGATGTCCTCAGCGTCGAGGAACATGTACTAGGGTGTATGTGCGACTCGTTCAGTTCAGATCATGAGTTTGAAGAAATGAAAAAAAAATCTTTCCAGTATCAATGAACACTACCAATGAATAGGATAGATAGAGTGAAAGACCGCCATTTAATTTACTATCTAAATGACTATCTAAAAATGAGGATCTATCATTTACCTATTATGTTATGTAATGTAATTTATGGTTTCTATTGGTGCAAATCCAATCACTCCGTTTTAGATGAGAAGCAATTCTCCATTGGTAGCAAATAGTTATCCATTAAGCGGAGGAAATAGTCTTATAAGAAGCAAAAGGGTTATGCTCCTATTCTTATTCTTGAAAAAAAAACGGACTAACAGGGTCAGCTACCTAGCCAACTTTCACTTTACAGAATTAAATGCCGTCACTGTATGGATAGCTTTTTTGTGAAAAGGACTATTACTTTCTAATTATAATTAGAATAAAAAAAAATTCTAATTGAAAAAAGGATGGGGTAGAGCCAAAGAGTGTGAACTATACAAGTTCACAATAAAATTCGATGAAATGAAAGAAGAGGCTCCGGTGTATAGAGAGGACCTCACCGTTTCAAAAGTTGCCATAGAAACGAGGAAACCCACTATTTAGCAGCAGTAGAATTTATTATTTCCAGGCGAGATACCTGGAAGTAAAAATTGTGGTCGGGAAGGTCATAGTAGCAAAAGCCATTGGAATTTATATTTTATATATCGGAAAAATCCGTTTTGTTATTAATCGACCGGAGGAAAAGGATGACTGAAAGAAGAGAAATCCATTAGTTATTCAAGAAAGTTTCATTTGATTTAATGACCAGAGTTAAACGGGGATATACAGCTCGAAGACGTCGAAAAAAAATTTGTTTATTTGCATCAACCTTTATAGGGGCTCATTCAAGACTTACTCGAACGAGTACTCAACAAAGAATGAGAGCTTTGGTTTCCTCTCATCGAGATAGGAGCAGGAAAAAGAGAGATTTTCGTCATTTGTGGATCACTCGGATAAATGCAGTAACTCGTGAGGATAGGGTATCCTATAGTTATAGTAGATTCATACACAATCTGTACAAGAAACAATTGCTTCTGAATCGTAAAATACTTGCGCAAATAGCCCTATCAAATAAGATTTGTTTTGATATGATTTCAAATAAAATCATTAATCAATCAAATACAAATAAAGGAATAAAGAATCTTAATAGAATATAAGAATATACTATACAGGAAACAAGAATGATTGAAACAGAATTTCCCGGAGTCCATTCTCCGGGAAGATAGAAGAAAAATAAATTAAGATTTTAAATAAACGAGCATCTTTCAATAAAAAACAAATTTATTACCCATTTTTCCTTTTTTATAACATTTTATAACACAAGAATCAACTCGGGATTCTAGGTTTTTCGAGCAAAACATTAATCTGAGCTTGAGTTCCTATTGGAGTTTTGAGGAGTATGTCTATTTATTTTTGGTTCTAGGACCAGTAGTTCTAGGGATCGACTCCCCTCTCTCCAATTGTTTCTCATTATTACGAAAAGGTAACGAAGATAAAATACGAGCTTGTTTTATAGCAATAGTAATTAATCGTTGTTGTTTCAAGGTCAACCTATTCATCCGTCTAGATAAGATTTTTCCTTGTTCACTAATAAATCGACTAATTAAACTCATGTTTCTATAATCGATTCGATCCCCCGATCCAATTGAGGGTAAACGCCTACGAAAAGATCGCTTGTATTTACGAAAAGGTTGTTTGTATTTATCCATGGTTTGCTTATTCCTTGTTTGTTTATTTCTTATACTTATATCTTATATATAATTATATATATAATTATAATATAATAATATTAATATAAATATAAATTAATATAAATATAAATAAAAAGATATAGAAAATACAATTCTACCTTTTTTTTATTCATTTAAGATCCGACCAAAATAGGATTTGGTTTGTATTATCTGTGTGAAGATGTCAAGTTCTTACTCTTCCCGCTCCTTGGAAAAATCACACATGCATTCTGTTCCATCTATTTCTTTATTTCCCCATGAATCATATATTTTTGACAATAGCGACAAAATTTTCTCAATTCTAATCGATTGGGTGTATTGTGTCGATTCTTTTGAGTAATATATCTAGAAATGCCCGGCGATTCTTTATTGACACCCTTTCGAACACAACTGGTACATTCCAAAATCACTATAATTCTGATATCTTTACCCTTGGCCATGAACCTCCTTTTCATTTTGGATCGACTTCACTTTTGAACTCTCCTCATTTTTATTTTTTATCCGAACAAAAAAAAAAAATAAAATAAAAAATCTATATCTATATTTACTAACTAGAGATGGAATTTTAAAATATTATTATTATTATTAGAAGTCGAATGACTTCGAAGTACTATAATCTAAAATCTAATTACTATGAATTACTATAACAATAAAGAAAGAGAATCATATTCATTAATAGAAGTTCATTAATATAAGAATATTAAATATAATTAAATATAGTAATAATTAAGAATAATTAAGTAATACAATTTTTTCTAACTAGGAATTATTCCTTTCCTATCCTAATTCCTAATCCACATTTCTATTTCTTTTATCCCAAATTATATCGTTATATCGTAGATTCACTGTATTTTGACTGAGGTTCGATACACTCTTTTTTCCTATCCTAAAGAAAAGGGGATCGAAATTGAAGCCATGTTACGTGGAATGGTATCTCAAATCTTCTTCATTTCTTCACATATCAATACAAGACAAGAATTCAATTAGAATTAAAAAAAAGGGAATGACAAGGCATCTGGAAATAAACGATTAATTTCTATCAATAGACCCGCTAAAGACCCAAACCATAGAGTGGTTAGCACAGGTGCCGTGGAGAGATATGTTTTTATATCTCGCATTTTAAATCCTCCTTCTTCTTTGATATTTATTTATTTTAAAATTTTTCTTTATTATTAATGATTATTTTATTAATCATTATATTTATTATTAATATATTTTATATTTTATTTATATAAATATTATATATTATTATTAATATTAAAAATATTAAATATTATTATTAATATTTAATATTAATAATATTAATTATATTCATTTTTATTTATTATATTTTTTATTTATTATATATATATATGTTATATGTTATGTTATATATTGTTGATATGTTAATAATATATATGTTTATGTTATATTAGTTAGATATTAGTTATATTAAGTTAATTACATTATAGTAAATATTAATTATTATATTATAATTATAATTTAATATATTTTTATATCTTAATTATTTAATTTTAATATTAATATTAATTATTTATAATTATTTTTTTATTTGATAATTATTTTTTTTATTTGCTTTTATTTGCATTTTAATATTTTAATTAATTTTAAATTTTAATATAATTATATATATATATAATTATATATTTATATATAATTATATAATTATAATAATAAAATTAGATTAAACATATGATTATATGAAACTAAAAAAAATGACAAGAACATTATACCTAATTCTACCTAATAATTATATATTATAATTATATAGGTAGAGGAAAAATAGGTGAAAAACGAACGATGTAGAAAAGTAGAAAACAATACATGGATTTTGTACAATGACACTGTACAACAATTTTAAAAAGGGATGTAGCGCAGCTTGGTAGCGCGTTTGTTTTGGGTACAAAATGTCGCGGGTTCAAATCCTGTCATCCCTACTATTCTTTCTCCTATGGACAGTTACAAGAGATTCTTTGAGTAAGATCGGGGAAAATTGGACATAATTTTTGCATACTATATGTACAAAAGACCCCCCAAGGGGTCAAAAAATATTTTCTTTACAATCGAATCTAATCTTATGGGATATAAGAAAATGCTCTTAGTTCAGTTCGGTAGAACGCGGGTCTCCAAAACCCGATGTCGTAGGTTCAAATCCTACAGAGCGTGATTCCGTTTATGTTATGTCAAATTACAATGAAATAACTTCACAAAACTAAAAAAAAGTTTAATTGCAACTTTAATTTGACCTCCTACAAGGAGGAGGTCAAATTAAAAAAAGAAAAGTTATTCAATCAAAGGTCCAACTGATCACCGCGTCTGTATTGTAAATATGCAGTTACAAATAATCCTGTTAAAGTAATAGGAATTAGACCTAAGACGATTCCAAATAGGAAAACTTCAATCATTTCTATTTGTTTTAGGGAATAAAAATAGAGGTAAGATCTATCCCTAAATATTAATCTGAATTATCCGTGAATCTCAATGACCAGGAATTGGCAATTGACGCGGAAAGGAAAGGAACCATAGAATACCAGAAATGAAATATGAATATTCAGGGAGGCTTTTTAAGCTTTTTTTTTTTTAATTGTTTATTTAATTTCATTCATTTCAGATAAGTCGTATCTTGTTCAAACCAATAAATAGAGCTGCAGTTATAGTTGAAGCAGCCACTAAAAAACCGAAATAACTAGTTAGAATAAGCATGAAAGAGCTAAATTAGATATGTTCTTTTACTACATATGTGAATAAAACATTTACCTAAGTCTCAATCCATATACAATGGTAAGAAAACTTATTGAAAGAATTAGTCTAGTTCCAATTGAAAATTCTTGATTCATCAGTCATTATAGATGGACACTAAAAAAAAGATAGATATAGGTAATATAGGCGGAAAAAGGGATTCATCAACTGTGCCATTGACTGATCCTGTGATTCCGAATCAACAGATTCCTTGTGCAATATTCCAAAACTATTTAAGTTTAAGTAATTTTTTAATAGAAATAGAATAAAATAAAAGAATTTAATTCGAAAATAACCTACATTTTTCTCATTTTTTTTTTTTCAATAGATCTAAGGGCTTGATATTCCCTTTTACTTTTTTAATTTGAACTCATTGAATTCTGTA